GTTTAATTATTTATTTGATTTGTCCCCCAAAAAACTTTGTGAATTCCCCGTTGAAAGAGATTTTGCTAACGAAAAAGCTTTCAACGCTGCCCGACGCCCTTTGCTTTTCCAAATATTTTTCCGAATCCGTTTTTTTGATATAGAAGTGCGCTTTTTTGGAACTGCCATTAAAAAATTATAATTGATTATTCATTACTATAGTTGGATGTGAAAGACATCTATTGTTCAAAACGAATTGTTCTTTACTATTTATTATCCATTTATTCTTTAAATTATAGTATACTCCTAATATAGCTATCGAAAATTAAAAATTATTAGATTAGGAACAAAGAAAAAAATATATATAATGTTATTTTGTCAAAAAAAAAAAAAAAATGAATTGTTTAATGATTCGTAATAAACGAATTAAATAAAAAGAAGTCTTATTTTACTGGATCAACTTGTAGGTTGTCTTTTATGATTGATACCAAAATAAAAGCGTGTTTTTCGTGTAATTATTCCTTCTTGCTCTATAGCGGTAAATTTTTGTAATGCATATTAAATAATAATAATAAAGAAAATTTGCAGTTTCTATATTGTCAAAATATTTTACTTAAAATAAATAGGCGTGTTCATTAATAGTTTCAGTGGATCATCTTATTTGAACAATTCTAACTTCGTGACTTGAAATATTTGAAGTATTTGGCAAACAATTAAGAATAATTAAGAATAGAAAAAGCAAATTCTATTTCACTTTTGGATATTTTCATTTTTTATTAACTGATCCTTTTGAAAAGAGATAAGAGCTGGTGAATCAGAAAAATTAATTAGGAATTAAATATACTTTTTTTATGGAATATACATATCAATATTCATGGATCATACCTTTCATCTCACTTCCAATTCCTATCTTAATAGGAGTGGGACTTCTACTTTTTCCGACGGCAACCAAAAACCTTCGACGTATGTGGTCTTTTCCGAGTGTTTTATTGTTAAGTATAGTTATGATTTTTTCAGTTTATCTGTCTATTGATCAAATAAATAGTAGTTATATCTATCAATATGTATGGTCTTGGGCTATCAATAATGATTTTTCTTTAGAGTTGGGCTACTTGATCGATCCACTTACTTGTATTATGGCAATATTAATCACGACTGTTGGGATTATGGTTCTTATTTATAGTGACAATTATATGTCTCATGATCAAGGATATTTGAGATTTTTTGCGTATATGAGTTTGTTCAATACGTCAATGTTGGGATTAGTTACTAGTTCGAATTTGATCCAAATTTATATTTTTTGGGAATTGGTTGGAATGTGTTCTTATCTATTAATAGGTTTTTGGTTCACTCGACCTACTGCGGCGAATGCTTGTCAAAAGGCATTTGTAACTAATCGCGTGGGGGATTTTGGTTTATTATTAGGGATTTTAGGTCTTTATTGGACAACGGGGAGTTTTGAATTTCGGGATTTGTTTAAAATATTCAATAACTTGATTTATAATAATGAGGTTAATGTATTATTTGTTACTTTGTGCGCCGTCCTATTATTTGCAGGTGCGGTTGCTAAATCGGCTCAATTTCCTCTTCATGTATGGTTACCTGATGCTATGGAGGGTCCTACCCCCATTTCCGCTCTTATACATGCTGCTACGATGGTAGCAGCGGGAATTTTTCTTGTCGCTCGGCTTCTTCCGCTTTTTATAGTAATACCCTACATCATGAATCTAATAGCTTTGATAGGTATAATAACGGTACTATTTGGAGCTACTTTAGCTCTTGCTCAAAAAGATATTAAGAGAGGTTTAGCCTATTCTACAATGTCTCAATTGGGTTATATGATGTTAGCTTTGGGTATGGGGTCTTATCGGGCTGCTTTATTTCATTTGATTACTCATGCTTATTCAAAAGCGTTGTTGTTTTTAGGATCTGGGTCCATTATTCACTCAATGGAATCGGTTGTTGGGTATTCTCCAGATAAAAGTCAGAACATGGTTCTTATGGGTGGTTTAACAAAGCATGTGCCAATTACAAAAAATGCTTTTTTATTAGGTACCCTTTCTCTTTGTGGTATTCCACCCCTTGCCTGCTTTTGGTCCAAAGATGAAATTCTTAATGATAGTTGGTTGTATTCACCGATTTTCGCAATAATAGCCTGTTCCACAGCAGGATTAACAGCATTTTATATGTTTCGTATCTACTTACTTACTTTTGAGGGACATTTAAACCTTTATTTTAAAAATTACAGCGGAAAAACAAATAACTCCCTCTATTCAATATCATTATGGGGTAAAGAAGGATCAAAAATAATTAAAAAGAACTTTCCTTTCTTATCATTATTAAGAATGAATAATAATGAAAGGTCTTCTTTTTTTTGGAAAAAAACAACATATCGAATTGATAGTAATGTAACAAAAATGATGCGCCCTTTTGTTACTATTCCCCATTTTGGTACTAAGAATACCTTTTCGTATCCCTATGAATCAGATAATACTATGCTATTTCCGATGTTTGTGTTATC